TCCCCTAAAATTCTATTAGGACCTCTTTTAGAAAATGAATTTAGTAAGTTCAAATTTTGTAAAGATGAATAAATAGGCTTATATAAAAAAGACGCTATAAATATTCCGAAAAAAACTATACTGACAGAAAAACTTGCATTTGTCACAAATTCATACCAATCCACAGAATTATTTGAATTCGGATGTAAAAGGTTTATAGACGGATTTAACAATTTATATAATATATCCAAATGAATTCGTTCTTGATTAAAAGCAAAGGGAATTCCTACGACTCCAACAAACAAAGTAAATAGTACTAATATAACCATAGAAAATAGCATAGTATTGTCCGATTCATGAGGATAAGAGAAAGTATTTTTAGTGACAAAATGAGTAATAGTAGTAAAAGGGCGTATCCTGTTTTTGCCATTACCATCAATTTGATATGTCTTATTCCAAAAAAAAGAAGCCCTTTCATTATTATTCATTGTTAATAAACTTAATAAACGAAAATTGTTTTTAATCGTTTTTGGTACTTCTTTTCCCCATAGAGATATTGAATAGTAGGAACTACTTTTTTGACCGCTGTAATTTTGAAAATGAACATTGAAATGTCCCTCAAAAGTAAGTAAATAGATCCGAAACATATAAAATGCGGTTAATCCTGCTGTGGAACAAGCTATTATTGCGAAACTAGGTGAATACAACCAACTATCATTAAGAATTTCATCTTTGGACCAAAAACAAGCAAGGGGGGGAATACCACAAAGAGAAAGTGTACCTACTAAAAAAGCAGTTTTTGTAATTGGTACATGCTTTTTTAAACCTCCCATAAGAACCATATTCTGACTTTTATCTGGAGAATATCCAACAATAGCTTCCATTGAATGAATAATTGATCCGGATCCTAAAAACAACAATGCTTTCGAATAAGCATGAGTAATCAAATGAAATAAAGCGGCTCGATAAGACCCCATACCTAGAGCTAACATCATATAACCCAATTGAGACATTGTAGAATAAGCTAAAACTCTTTTAATATCTTTTTGAGCAAGAGCTAAAGTAGCTCCTAATAATACTGTTATTATACCTATTAAAGATATGAAATTCATTATGTAAGGTATGATTATAAAAAGAGGAAGAAGTCGAGCTACAAGAAAAATGCCCGCTGCTACCATAGTAGCGGCGTGTATCAGAGCCGAAATGGGAGTAGGGCCTTCCATGGCATCAGGTAACCATACATGAAGGGGGAATTGTGCCGATTTCGCAACTGCACCTGCAAATAAAAGAAAGGCACACAAAGTAAGAAATAAAAAAGGAACCTCATTATTATAAATCAAGTTATTCAATATTTGGAACAAATCCCGAAATTCAAAACTACCGGTTATCCGATAAAGACCTAAAATTCCTAATAATAAACCAAAATCGCCTACACGATTCGTTACAAACGCTTTTTGACAAGCAGTCGCCGCACTAGGTCGTGTGAACCAAAAACCTATTAATAGATAAGAACACATTCCAACTAATTCCCAAAAAATATAAATTTGTATCAAATTCGAACTAGTAACTAATCCCAACATGGAAGTATTGAAAAAACTCATATAAGCAAAAAATCTCAAATATCCTTGATCATGAAACATATAATTGTCACTATAAAAAAGAACCAAAATTCCAACAGTAGTAATTAATATTAACATAATAAAAGTAAGTGGATCTATTAAGTGACCGAACTCCAAAGAAAAATCATTATTAATGGTCCAAGACCATACATATTGATAGATAAAACTTCTATTTATTTGCTGAATAGATAGATAGATCGAAAGTATCATAACTATACTTAACAAGAAAATACTAGGAAAAGCCCACATACGGCGAAGATTTTTTGTTGCCGTTGGAAAAAGTAGAAGTCCCACTCCTATTAACATAGGAACTGGAAGTGGAATGAAGGGGATAATCCATGAATATTGATATGTATATTCCATAAAAAAACCTTTTTATTTTTAATTAATTCTTTCTAATTCACCGGCTCTTATATCTTTTTATAGGTTCAATAAAAAATCAAGATATGGAATACTTAAATAGAATTTTCTATTCCTAATTATTCTGAATATTTCTTCTTTAACCAATATTTCAAATATTCAAATCAAGAAGTTAGAATTGGTCAAATGATATGAATATGATCAAGTTACTATTTCTATTTAAAATGAAATAACACACTAATTCATTTTATTAATATTGAATATTAAGATTGAATATTAAGTAAGATTTTTATGAAAATGAAGAAAAAAATTCAATTATTATTACGTATTACGATAATTTATATGCATAGAGCAAATAATTACACCAAAATCGAGTAGTTAATACATTACTTTATTTTGATATAAATAATAGGATGGTCCATAATACCAAAACGGGCCCAATAAAAAATAAAAAAAAGAACTAGTTTTTTTTAGTTCGTTTATTCATAATCATTAACTAATTCATGATAGAATTGATTATCCTCCATTTGAATAAAAGACATTTTTTTTTTTCTTTGTATAAAACGCTAGAATATCCCACACTTTTCTTTCAATACCAGGGAGAAGAAATAGACTTAAAAGAAAAGAAGAAATTACTAAGATAACTTTTCAAAAATCATGTATCCTTTGATTAACTACTAGTTTAATTCAAATTAAAAAAAAAAAATGTGTACTTGTTCTTTTCTTTTTCTTTTGAGCTTGACCAACTAATAAAAAACTAAAGTAATTTGAGTAATTTTGAATTTGTTAGGTAAGGATTGGTTTTTTTGAACTTTTCGGTGTATTTTGGTACATGTATAAATATAGCACGACGAAAATAGACAGAGATATAAAAAAAAAAAAAGAAAAAATGGAATTCTTTGACCAATAGATGTCTTTCACATTCAACTAGAGAAATGAATAACTTTTTTTCAAATTTTTAATGGCAGTTCCAAAAAAAAGTACTTCTATATCAAAAAAACGTATTCGTAAAAACATTTGGAAAAAGAAGGTATATTGGGCAGCGTTGAAAGCTTTTTCCTTAGCGAAGTCTCTTTCAACCGGGAATTCAAAAAGTTTTTTTGTACGAGAATTAAATAGTCAAACACTAGATTAAATAATCTTAATCTTAAAATGGTACTTTTTTTTTTTAAAAAAAAAAAAGATACAAGGTTTCACTTTTTTTGAATATATTTTATCCGGTGGGGATTCTTATTTTCCTCATCGGTACACTTATCTATCATATCATAATAAATAATTAAATTACAAAAAAAGTTTTTTATTAGACAAGATGTTCAGTTCAGGCCAATATCGAATTAGTTTTCTAAATCCTAAATAAAATTCTTTACAGGACGAAAAACCAACCTAAGGCTTAATATAAAGCTCTCTGTACTGTGATCCATAAAAATACTTTTTTTGTTCATTGATAAAAAAAAGTGCATCTTCGATTTATAAAATCAGATAAATGATAAATGAATTTTTAAATTCAAAAATGAAAAACAACTTTTTTTGAGTTATATCTTTATCCTTGGATTGAAGTCATAACTATTTAGTTACGAGATCTCCATTTTAGGAGAGCATAAACTATGAAAACGTCTCTCTTAAATAAAAAATGGGCACCTTCCATTTTAATTCAAAAATGAAATGCTAATAAAGACTTTTATGGGGAACACTTCAATCCATATTGAAAGGAAACGAGTTTTTTCTCATCACTTTGAATGAAAATGAAAAAAAAAAAATATTGAATTGGCTCCTTCAATCTCGACGATTAAATAATAATAGATTATTATTATTTCGAGTACGCCGCTATGGTGAAATCGGTAGACACGCTGCTCTTAGGAAGCAGTGCTAGAGCATCTCGGTTCGAGTCCGAGTGGCGGCATGCCATCTTCTAAAACAAATGGAATAAGTCCTATAATAAATTCAATTCCTGATTTCAATTCCATAGAATTGGTTTACCCCACTTTTTCATTTTAATTAAATAAAAAAAAATTTTATGATATTTTCCACTTTAGAACATATATTAACTCATATATCCTTTTCGATCGTTTCAATTGTAATTACTATTTTTTTGATAAGTTTATCGGTCGATGAAATCGTAGGACTCTATGATTCGTCAGAAAAAGGCATGATAGCTACTTTTTTCTGTATAACAGGATTATTAGTCACTCGTTGGATTTATTCGGGACATTTCCCGTTAAGTGATTTATATGAATCATTAATTTTTCTTTCATGGAGTTTCTCGGTTATTCATATGGTTCCGTATTTTAAAAAACAGAAAAATTATTTAAGCGCAATAACTGCGCCAAGTACTATTTTTACCCAAGGCTTTGCTACTTCGGGTCTTTTAACTGAAATGCATCAATCCCAAATAGTAGTACCTGCTCTCCAATCCCAATGGTTAATGATGCATGTAAGTATGATGATATTGGGCTACGCAGCTCTTTTATGTGGATCATTATTATCAGTAGCTCTCTTAGTCATTACATTGCGAAAAGCCATAAGGATTTTGAGTAAAAAAAACAATTTTTTAAATGAGTCGTTTTCCTTTGTCGAGATCCAATACATGAATGAAAGAAGCAATGTTTTACTAAACACTTCTTTTTGTTCTTCTCGAAATTATTACAGGGCTCAACTGATTCAACAATTAGATCAGTGGAGTTATCGTATTATTAGTCTCGGGTTTATCTTTTTAACCATAGGTATTCTTTCGGGAGCAGTATGGGCTAATGAGGCATGGGGGTCATATTGGAATTGGGACCCAAAGGAAACTTGGGCATTTATTACTTGGACCCTATTTGCGATTTATTTACATACTCGAACAAATAAAAATTGGGAAAGTTTAAATTGCGCAATTGTGGCTTCTATGGGCTTTCTTATAATTTGGATATGCTATTTTGGGGTCAATTTATTAGGAATAGGATTACATAGTTATGGTTCATTTAATTTACATTAAGATCTAATTAAATTCAAAAAAATCCCGACAAATACAAACATAGAACAAGACAAGCCTATATAGAAATA